ATCGATTTGGCATTTGATAAGATAATATAGAAAAAAATAGTGTGACCCTTTTGCAATACAATAAAGGTTTCAAATCATTTTCTCGATATGAGCGTTCTATATCGAACAAAAAATTTCTACTAGTCCTTCATTTGAAATTTCAAATGACGATAGTAGTAGAAAGAATACCATGCTATGTTTGGACTTCAAAGGTTTCACTTTAACCATATAATTAGTCCCGCATTATTGGTTGATTGAGAATCAAAGCGGATTTACCAATGAATTACGAAATGCTACGTTTCTTAAATATTTAAAATATCATTTTTTATGAATTGATAAAATTCAATCAATTTCAAAATTCATAAGTAATTCGCGAGATCATGCATCTTTTACTTTCATTTTTTGACTAGTTAAAAATAAATGAAAGTAATGAAAAAAAAAGTGCAGCTGGGCCGGTCCAGCCTATTCTTGAAATAAACAACTCGCACACACTCCCTTTCCAAAAAAGATCAATACACCAAATACTACACTTAGATTTATTGGATTTGTTGCTAAAATATCGGTATTAAACCCGAAACTCCCGGCCAGCGGCCATTGGCCCAAGGAAAGGAAAGAATCGGTTAGATTTTTCATACAATCCCCCCTTTCTTTTACAGATAGATAAAAAAACAAGAATAGAGTTTCTTTTTTGTATCACTTCCCTTATATCTAAACTTCTATATATTCTTATATTTGATTTATATGAATTTATTATATCTATAGAATTTATTTAGAAATGGATTTTTTCAAAAAAAAATTCCTAATCCTAATGAAAATAATACTTATTAGAATTTTAGAATTAGCTATCAAATTTCAAGTTTCGTATCAATTTCGGAATATTTCGTTTGTTGGAAGACTCCTTAAGTTTCAATTTCTAAGAACGGGAAGGAAGAAAGCGGATCGGTGTGCTAATTACTCATCCTTAAATCTTTCCTTCCCGGGCAGGGATTAGTGTCCCACATTGTAAATTGTAGGAGTGAATTAGTGATATAATTCAAAAAAGCAAGGAGCAAGTATAAGTCCTGACTAAAATAAATTCAGACAAAAAAAAAATAAGTCAAAATTTTCTATATCTATATATTTGTGATTGTTTAAGTGTTTAAGACAAGATTAAACAAAAGGATTCGCAAATAACAGCGCTAAAGCGACAACCAATCCATAAATTGTTAATGCTTCCATAAAAGCCAGACTAAGCAATAAAGTACCTCGTATTTTTCCCTCCGCCTCGGGCTGTCTTGCGATCCCCTCTACAGCTTGGCCCGCAGCAGTCCCTTGGCCAACCCCAGGTCCAATAGAAGCAAGTCCGACAGCTAACCCAGCAGCAATAACAGAAGCGGCAGAAATCAGTGGATTCATGATAAGTTAAATTCCTCACAAAAAAAAATGGTTAATGATACAATCATTCAATGAATTATAGATGAATTATTCCATCACGCAGTTTCATCCAAACAGAGTAACTAAAAACTCCAAATTGAAGTAATAGAATAATATTATTGAATCATCAGAACCGATTCTCTATCGCTTTTTGAAGTTGGATTCTTAGGAATCCAAAACCAAAGACGTCTATTGGAATCCCTATTGAAATTCATAGTATTAGGGTATTAGATATTTTTTAGGTCATATATAACTATTCAATATCTAATATCCCATATACATGTGTTTCTTCCAGAATGTAAACCAACTTATTTTGATCTTAGATCCATTAGAATTCTTTTTGAACGGGAAAAACTCCCTAGCTGAATTCGATAATAGTTGGATTCTAGGCATTCAAGATACGCAATTTTGAACTGGCTAATTTCTTTTTTTGAATCGCGTTTTTTAATTCTTCTCTTTCTTTATGATTATTCCGCATGGATCGAATTTACATAGAAAAATAGAAAAATTGGTTAAGGCGAATCATTTCATAGAAATTTTCATTAGCAGTTTATTCTATTTTCTTTCTTAATTTTTTATTCTTCTTGTTTATTAAATTGTTTTTTATTAAATATTATTTTATATTTATTTATAAATAAACTAAAATAATATTTATAAATAAACTAAAATATCATTTATTAAAATATTCTTCTATTCTTTTATTTATAGAAAATAAAATAATACATCCAAACAGGACATTCATTTTAGGAAACCGATCCTTTCGATCTCTTTCGTTTTTTTTAGAATCCCCCCTAAATATTTTGAGTAGAATCTTTTTTCCTATTACGGTATATTATAACTGCCTTATTAGTTATCCCTTATTAGTTATCTATTTTGATGTTCTCCAAGTAGATTATCTTGAATTCCGCTATTATTTTGGTCTAAATTCAAAAAACAACTATTTGTAAGTGAAGTCAATGATGACCCTCCATGGATTCTCCTATATAAGCGGCGGCTAAAGTTGCAAAAATAAGAGCTTGAATACCACTTGTAAATAATCCAAGGAACATGACAGGTATAGGAACTACTGAAGGTACTAAAGAAACAAGAACAACAACCACTAATTCATCGGCTAAAATATTTCCGAAAAGTCGAAAACTAAGCGATAAGGGTTTTGTAAAATCTTCCAAGATGTTAATGGGTAAAAGGATTGGAGTAGGTTGAATGTATTTACTGAAATAACCTAATCCTTTTTTGCTAAGACCCGCATAGAAATAGGCTACTGAGGTGAGTAAAGCTAAAGCAACAGTAGTATTTATATCATTCGTGGGTGCGGCTAACTCTCCATGGGGTAACTGTATGATTTTCCATGGTAAAAGAGCCCCTGACCAATTACAAACAAAAAGAAATAGGAACATAGTTCCTATAAAAGGAACCCATGGACCATATTCTTCTCCAATCTGGGTTTTGCTCACGTCTCGAATGAATTCAAGGACATATTCGAAGAAATTCTGCCCGTCATTCGGAATGGTTTGTGGATTCCGAACAGCTATACTGGCGGAAACTAATAAGATAGCAATTACAACCCAAGAAGTAATAAGTACTTGGCCATGGACTTGAAAACCTCCTATTTGCCAATAGAAATGTTGGCCTACTTCTACACCCGATATTTCGTATAACACTTTTATTAGTGTGTTGGTGGAACATGATAGAACATTCATATTCCCCTCTGACAGAAATGGAAATTCCAGGAAATTTTTTTAATTCAACCATCTCTTTTTCGACTTGCTTATTTGAATTTTTGTATACGAACTAATAACATAATATCCCCACTCATTTTTATCTCATTTATATAATCTAATCAAATTCAAGAATAGTAAACGATTCCATAAATTTCTGGAGTTCAAAAAAAAATTTCTATCTTATTATTAATTACGTATTTCGTATATAGCTAGAACGACCCTCACAAATTGCGAATACTAATTTGTTAAGAATTAATCGGATTGAAGCTATAGCGTCATCATTTGCTGGAATTGAAATATCTGCAAGGTCGGGATCACAATTTGTATCGATTAAGCAAATTGTTGGAATTCCCAAAGTGATACATTCTCGAAGAGCTGTATATTCTTCTTGCTGATCAACGATAATTACAATATCGGGTAACCCCGTCATATATTGAATCCCGCCCGGATATGTTTGCAAGTGGGATAATTGTCTCTTGAACATAGCTGCGTCTCTTTTTTTTGGAAGACAGTAGAATTTCCCCGTCTTTTGTTCGATTCTCAAGTCCCTGAACTTATGAAGTCTAGTTTCTGTAGTGGACCAATTGGTTAACATCCCACCGAGCCATTTTTTATTAACATAATGACACCGAGCCCTTATTGCAGCCCGCGCTACTGAATCGGCTGCTTTAGTTTTTGTACCAACAATTCAAAACTCTTTTCCCTTACTTGCTGCATCAAAAACTAAATCACAAGCTTCTGATAAAAAACGAGCAGTTTTAGTAAGATTTGTGATATGAATACCTTTACGCTTGGTAGAAATATAAGGCGACATCCCTCGGATTCCATTTCCTAGTACCATGACAAAAATGAACTCCTGCTTCCATCATCTCTTCCAAATTTATGTTCCAATATCTTCTTGTCATTTCTTCCCACACTTCCTCTTTCTTTTTTGTTTAAAAAAAAGTGACGAGGTTGTCTTGAACTAAATAATTGTTCCGACGGAACCGCGCCTTCTACCGTGGATTGGACGTATCGATGTCAATACACAATCCAAACCGCTAACCTCTATTCATTATTATCTGAATTTCCATTACCCCCTCAAGACCATATATAAAGAGTTTTTCAAATGGAAATTGAATTCCAAAACGAAAGAAAGTAAGTATGAATAAACTTATTTTAGGAATCATTAAATGATATATGATCTAAATGATTCCTCAGGTGTATCATGGAAATTCTTTTGAACGGCAAGAATCAAATAAGCCTGCGTGGTGGAACAAAATATCTCGTATTTCCCCCTCGAAAAAAGTCTTCTTTTGACTTTTCAAAGGAATGCTCTTATTCTTATGTTGCCGCAGTAATCTTTTAAATCCGGTCCCAACGGGGATCATCCCGCCTATAACAACGTTCTCTTTTAGGCCTTTCAACCAATCGATACGACCACGAAGAGCTGCTTTGGCTAAAACTCGAGCAGTTTCTTGAAAACTCGCTTCCGATATGAAACCTTGAGTATTCAAAGATGCTCTTGTTATTCCCAATAGGATAGCGCGGTAACAGATCGATTCTTCTAAAGCGCGCCCTGTTCGTTCCGCTCGCAACAATCCAATTAGTTCTCCAGGTAAAAAAACATTAGACATTCCATCCTCGGAAACCAACACTTTTGATGTTATTTGGCGTACAATAATCTCTATGTGCCTATTATGAATTTGCACCCCTTGGGATTGATAAACCTTTTGTATCTTAGTAACCAACGATATACGACTTTGCACTATAGTCAGCTCAGTCCCAATCAAGAATCCCCCAGGAATTCCAAGAATTTTTGTTATATGCTCGTTCCAACCCTCAATTCTTTTTTCTAGGTTCATTGATATTGAATCAATTGAACGCACTTCTAAGACCTGTTCCACTTTTGGAAGACCTTGCGTTATATCACCGGATCTCGATTTTTCATATATAAATGTAACTAATGTATCTCCTTCGTAAAAGATTTCTCCATAATGTCCATGAACGGTTGCTCCCGGAGTGGCCAAATAAGGTTTAGCCAATCTTATTACTACAGAGTCAACTTGAACAAGCAAAACTTGACCCGATTTTAAGGGGGGTCCTTTTTTGGCTATATATCCATTTTGACAAATAAACTCACCGAGACTAATTATTGTGGGTCTTTCTTCCCAATAATTAGGACAATAACTTTGATGGAGAAAATACCAATTCAAATTGAATAAATTGAAAATGATTTTACTGTACGGATCACGATTTGAAATTATCCCATTTTCATCCATTAAATAATATTTAAGCACTTGAAAAGTCCGTTTTAAATTTTCAAGTTGAAGATATTTAGTTATCAAGATCGGATTATGAGTTAGTAAATAATAAAAGGAATCAAAATTCAAAAAATTAAGGACCGTTCCTAACGGTCCGATCGAATTCCTAATTTTAATTATAGAATCTGTTGAAATGAATTCTTTTTTCACATTGGGATATTTTATATCCTTGAATAGGTCCATTCGGAAACAATTAGATGATGATAAAATTATCAAGGAAGGATATTCCTTATTGTTATTTAACAATGTGCGAATAGTTCCGTGATTTTGGTGGTTAAGTGATTGTTTCATTTTTCTCTTTGAATAAATGGAATAAAAAGGATTGATGTTGGTATGATCTGATACATTATCGGAAATGAATCCTGAACCTGAGAGATCATTCCTTTTTCTGCGATACGAAATAGCGGATTTTACTAAGTCGATTCTTAGGAAAGCTCGAACCAAACCATTTGTACTTACTTCAATAAAAGAAGTACGGGCCTCCTCGATAGAAGAACTTTTTATGTCTTGGTTCCAATTCAAAATTAAACAAGTCCGAATTAATTGAATACTTGTATCAGAAATTCCTTGAATGGGTTTGGCATTTCCATAAACAATATAATTGACAACTCTAAGTTGCATATTATCCTTTTCTTGTAAAAAATCCGGAGGGAAGAGTGTTGGTAAATTTAGACCATCTGATATCTCATATGTCACTACGGGGCGAACTAAAACAAAATACTTTTTCTTAGTAGATGTGATCCGTTGGACATAGATCCAATTTTTCCATTTTTTGGAGTCCTTAAAATCGATGTTTCCTTTTACTGGAGGTATCAAGATCCCACTGTGTCGGGATATCTTATCGGTCTCCCCAGGAAAATGAATATCTCCTGAAAAGATTTTCAGTTCAATTCTCTTTTTTTTTCTCTCCATTCGGACTAATCCGCCCACGTAGCTTCTTGGATTTATATTGAAAGCAATTCGTGTATCTATTCCAATGAGACTATTATTTCGTATCATTATCAAAGAAGATTCAGGTAAAATATGCACTTCTTCGGGAATGAAAAAAAATAGATCTAGTTTCATTTGGTATTTTGACTTCAATTCTTTTATTGGTCGAGACTCAATAAAATCCTCTTTTTTAACGATTGAATGCACGCCTAGAGTCCCTTAGTAATTCCCGAACTCTTTCTTCTGTATCGAGGATCGTCGAAATAAGCAAAAATACTATTATTTCTACGGAAAATACCATTTATTGGTAGTTCAATCGAGATACCTGAATGAGGCATTAACCCTTTCTTTCGTTCTTGAATCGATTGGATTGGAACGAGAAATCTATTTCCTCGCCTTTTTCCCAATAAATGAGAATTCCCGTGTAAAATCGCCGGGTATATGAGATTCCAATGGACAGGTTCTGAATAATTAGGAATCTTGTCTTCTTTTTGTTTACCAGAAAAATATGAACGAAGTAATTTGTATCTTAGTGGATCATTATTCACTGAGAGAGTAGAAATTGACCCTCGTTCTACAGAAAGGGAATAAATATTCATTTGATCTTGATCCTTGTGCAGTGAAAAGGGGACTGCACTGGATCTCCACGAACCTCCTGATAATATCCATAAATGACTTGTTTTTGGTAAAAGATGAACATTACTATATGTAAATGTAGATGCGTGGTACACATCATTACTCCAGTGCATTTCTCCCTCTGAGTCAGAATAAATATGTTTTCGAACTCTCTCTTTCAAATTCAAAGTGTATGGTACCTCGCGAATCTCAGCAATTACTTGTTCTGCTTCTACATATTGATTATTTTGAACCAAAAGAAAACTTTTAGGTGGAATAGTTACATTATGTAGAATATCCTCACTCTCAATAGTGACATTAAGGCTATAGAACATATAAAAGCAGGATGCCCGTGACGCGTACGCGTGGGATGAACGAAATCTTCATTAAATTGGATTTTTCCATTCGACGGGGCTCGTACATGTTCTGCAGTACCACCCGTGAAGACTCCTCCAGTATGAAAAGTTCTTAATGTTAGTTGAGTCCCCGGTTCTCCAATGGATTGCCCCGCAATAATACCTACAGCTTCTCCCAACTCGACCAGGTCGCCATGAGTGGGACTCCTACCGTAACATAATCGACAGATCCAAGATGTACTCCTACAAGTAAAAGGGGTTCGAATAAATATTGGTTGTGTTTGAAAGGTTATGAATCGATTGACAAGCCCAAATCCAATATCTTGATTTCGGATGGCGATGCACCGTGAGCCCATATATATATCCTCTGCTAATACACGACCAACTAATGTTTGAATAAAAATTCTTTCGGGCTCGGGCATCATCCCATTTCGAGGACTTACGGCAACCCCTCGGGCGGTTCCACAATCTGTTCTACGTACAACAATGTGTTGAACTACTTCAACAAGTCGGCGCGTAAGATATCCCGCATCTGAGGTTCGTACAGCAGTATCCACAACCCCTTTTCGGGCTCCGTAGCAAGAAATGATATATTCTGTTAAAGACAGCCCTTCGCGTAAATTACTTTGAATAGGTAAATCAATCATTTGTCCTTGAGGATCCGACATTAATCCTCTCATACCTACTAATTGGTGCACTTGAGATGCATTTCCTCTAGCTCCCGAAAAAGACATTATATGGACTGGATTAAGTGAATCTGTCATCCGAAAATTAGGATTCATTTCTTGTCGCAAATATTCACTTGTAGCATACCACACCTCAATAGATTGGCGTAATTTTTCTACTGCGTGCACATTCCCATAATGATGGTGTTGTTCTAAAATGAAACTATGTTCTTCAGCATCTTGTACTAACCATCCCTTAGAAGGGATCGTTAAAAGATCATCAATCCCTAATGAAATGGATGTAGCAGTGGCTTGCTGGAAACCCAGAGTTTTGACTTGATCCAGAATGTGTGATGTATATGCCATTCCGAAGTGATCTATTAATTTGCTAATAAGTTTTTTAATGACAGTTCCGTCTATTATTTTATTGTGAAAGACTAGATTGACTCGTTCTGCCATAAGTCCCTCCATATTCTGCTGATTGGGATTCGACAATGAGTTTGAGTCAATGATTTGAAAACTTCCCTTTCTCGATATTAATCCGGATGGAAATTCAGAGGAAGTAGAGTCCTAGTAGCAACAGAGAGATCAAAATTCACGCCAGTGTCACAAAATCACTTAATTGAGATGCCATATGATTAGTGACCATACGAGCAGGCTCGACAAAACCCTTGTAGAGCTTCTTCGATTTCTCGAAAAAGATAAATATGACCAATAGTTGTTCGAATGTATATACAAAGAATTTTTTTTTTACACTTCTTACTAAAAAAGAGTGTTCATAAATCTCCTGACAAGTACCCCCAGATTCATCGTGAATCTCGATGGGAACTTCTCTTGAAGCAATAATGCGTTGATCGAGCCGCCAGCGGAGCCAAAAAGGACTATCTAAATTGAGTCTTTTCTGTCGATAAGCTCCAATTGCATCATAGGAATTACAAAAAAAAGGTTCTTTTTGTTTCTTAGACTGATAATTATTATCATCAATTCTTGAATTTTGATACTTTCTTCGATTCCATGGATTATACCTATTTCTACAAATACCTCGGCGATTCCCAATGGTTAATACATATAGACCAATAAGCATATCTGGGGTTGGTACGGAAATAGGATCCCCAATAGCTGGAGACAAGAGATTCATATGCGAAAACATAAGTAAACGGGCCTCTGCTTGAGCCTCCAAAGATAACGGTACATGAACAGCCATTTGATCCCCATCAAAGTCTGCATTGAATCCCTTACGAACTAATGGATGTAAACAAATAGCACGTCCTTCGACTCAAATGGGTTGAAATGCCAGTATGCCTAATCTATGCAAAGTGGGCGCTCTATTCAGCAATACGGGGTGCCCCTGCATAACTTCCTGCAATATTTCCCATACAATTGTATCTTTTTCCCGAATTTGACTCTTAGCAACTCCTATGTTCGAAGCAAGATGTTGTCTAATTAGTCCCAGAATTACAAATGTCTGGAAAAGCTCTATTGCTATTTCCCGAGGCAATCCACATCGATGTAGTGGAAGTGAGGGTCCTACAACAATGACAGAACGACCCGAATAATCAACCCGTTTGCCAAGCATAGTCTCACGAAATCTTCCCTCTTTTCCTTCAATTACATCAGAAAACGACTTGTAAATCTTATTATGACCATCCCTGATTGGCAGTCCGCGAATTCCATTATCAAGAAGCGTATCTACGGCTTCTTGTACCAATTTCTCTTGACACATTACTAATTCCCCCGGTGTAGATCTATTTGTTGTTAATAGATCGGTAAGCGTATTGTTTCGATAGATGACTCTTCTATAGAGTTCATTAATATCCGAGCTCATTAGCTTACCCCCATCTATCTGAATGATGGGTCGTAATTCAGGAGGAAGAACTGGTAGTAAACATAAAACCATCCATTCGGGTTCGATATTTGTTCGAATAAAGTGTTTAGCTAATTCTATGCGTCTAACCAAAAAATCCCTTCTTCTTCCAATTTTGCGATCTTCCCATTCATTACCCGTGGTTCTTTCTTCG